CGAGTTTTCAACTATATCCTTTATGGAAATGGTAAGCCAACTCGAGGAATTTCTGACACAAGTATTCAATTGGTTCGAACTTGTTTAGTCTTGAATTGGGACCAAGATAACAAAAATTCTTCCCTCGAGGAGGTCCGCGCTTTCTTTGTTGAAGTAAGTACAAAGGGTTTGATTCGAGATTTCATAAGAATTGGCTTAGTGAAATCCCATATTTCGTATATAAGAAAAAGGAATAATCCGCCGGATTCGGGATTGATCTCTGCAGATTACATGAATCCGTTTTATTCGATTTCTCCCAAGGCTGGCATTCTTCAACAATCGCTTAGACAAAATCACGGAACTATTCGTATGTTCTTAAATAGAAATAAGGAATCCCAATCTTTGTTAATTTTATCATCCTCTAATTGTTTTAGAATCGGTCCATTTAATCATGTAAAATATCACAATGTGATAAACCAATCAATAAAAAAAAACCCTCTAATTACAATTAAAAATTCGTCAGGCCCCTTAGGAACAGCCATTCAAATTTCGAATTTTTATTCATTTTTGCCTTTACTAACTTATAATCAGATCTCTGTAATTAAATATTTGCAACTTGATAATTTCAAATATATTTTTCAAGTAATTCACTCTTATTTAATCGATGAAAACGGAAGAATTTTTAATCTAGATCCATACAGTAACGTTGTTTTGAATCCATTCAAATTGAATTGGTATTTTCTTCATCAAAATTATAATAATAATTATTGTGAGGAAACGTCCACAATAATTAGTCTTGGACAATTTTTTTGTGAAAATGTATGTATAGCCAAAAAAGAACCACACCTAAAATCGGGTCAAGTTTTAATTGTTCAAAGGGATTCTGTAGTAATAAGATCCGCTAAGCCCTATTTGGCTACTCCGGGAGCAAAAGTTCATGGGCATTATAGAGAAATTCTTTACGAAGGGGATACATTAGTTACATTTATATATGAAAAATCGAGATCCGGTGATATAACACAAGGTCTTCCAAAAGTAGAACAGGTGTTAGAAGTCCGCTCGATTGATTCAATATCGCTGAACTTAGAAAAGCGGATTAAGGGTTGGAACAGGTGTATAACAAGAATTCTTGGAATTCCTTGGGGATTCTTGATTGGTGCTGAGCTAACTATAGTGCAAAGTCGTATTTCTTTGGTTAATAAGATTCAAAAGGTTTATCGATCCCAGGGGGTGCAAATTCATAATAGGCATATCGAAATTATTGTACGTCAAATAACATCAAAAGTTTTGGTTTCAGAAGAGGGAATGTCTAATGTTTTTTTACCTGGAGAATTGATTGGATTGTTACGAGCAGAACGAACGGGGCGTGCTTTAGAAGAAGCAATCTGTTATCGAGCCGTTTTATTAGGAATAACTCGAGCATCTTTGAATACTCAAAGTTTTATATCCGAAGCAAGTTTTCAAGAAACTGCTCGAGTTTTAGCAAAAGCTGCTCTTCGGGGTCGTATCGATTGGTTGAAAGGCCTAAAAGAAAATGTTGTTCTAGGGGGGGTGATCCCCGCCGGGACCGGGTTCAACAAAGGATTGGTGCATTGTTCACGGCAACATACCAACATTCTTTTGGAAAAAAAAACAAAGAATTTATCTTTATTCGAGGGAGATATGAGAGATATTTTATTTTACCACAGGGAATTTTGTGACTCTTCTATTTAAAAATCTGCCTTTTCTAGAATTGACTAATTCCTAATAGCAGATTCCTATTTTTAATTTCATTTTTTGTTGTTTGCTGTAGTCATTTGCTTTGGTAATTTGTTAACACTAAATAAAGATAATAATGAATACAAAATAATGGCCCGGCTCATGCATAAACGGCCATCCCCGGTACAAGAGAAGGTTCCATCGGAACAAATTTTTATTTTAGTTTGGGGTACCCCCCCTTTTAAGTGTGAAAAGAAATGACAAAAAGATATTGGAACATCGATTTGGAAGAGATGATGAGAGCAGGAGTTCATTTTGGACATGGTACTAGGAAATGGAATCCTAGAATGGCACCTTATATTTCTGCAAAGCGTAAAGGTATTCATATTATAAATCTGACTAGAACTGCTCGTTTTTTATCAGAAGCTTGTGATTTAGTTTTTGATGCAGCAAGTAGGGGAAAACAATTCTTAATTGTTGGGACAAAAAATAAAGCAGCTGATTTAGTGTCGCGGGCTGCAATAAGGGCTCGGTGTCATTATGTTAATAAAAAGTGGCTCGGCGGCATGTTAACAAATTGGTCCACTACAGAAAAAAGACTTCATAAGTTTAGGGACTTGAGAACTGAACAAAAGACAGAGGGATTCAACCGTCTTCCGAAAAGGGATGCAGCTGTGTTGAAGAGACAATTATCTCGCTTGGAAACATATCTAGGCGGGATTAAATATATGACGGGATTGCCTGATATTGTAATCATCATCGATCAGCAAGAAGAATATACGGCTCTTCGAGAATGTATAACTTTGGGAATTCCAACCATTTCTTTAATTGATACAAATTGTAATCCTGATCTGGCGGATATTTCTATTCCAGCAAATGATGACGCTATAGCTTCAATTCGATTCATTCTTAACAAATTAGTATTCGCAATTTGTGAGGGTCGTTCTAGCTATATACAAAATTCTTGATTAATAATAAGATAAATAAATCAATTTTTTTTGAGGGAGGGGCTCCCTGTATTTCGATTTATAAAATCGGTTACTATTCCTGAATCATACAAAAGAAAAAGAGATAAAAAACTGGGGATATTGTGTGATTAGTTTAGTTGGTATCCAAAACTAAAATATAAAATTCAAGGAAATAAGTAAAAAAAAAGGGGGGGTCTTGAATCAAAATAATTTTAAGTTCTTATTTCTGTCAGAGGGCAATATGAATGTTTTATCATGTTCCATCAACACACTAATAAAAGAAGGGTTATATGAGATATCTGGTGTAGAAGTAGGCCAACATTTCTATTGGCAAATAGGGGGGTTCCAAGTCCATGCGCAAGTCCTTATTACTTCTTGGGTTGTAATTGCTATCTTATTAGGTTCCGCAGCTCTAGCGGTTCGCAATCCACAAACTATTCCAACTGGCGGCCAAAATTTCTTTGAATTTGTCCTTGAATTCATTCGAGACGTGAGTCAAACCCAGATTGGAGAAGAATACGGTCCGTGGGTTCCCTTTATTGGAACCCTGTTTTTATTTATTTTTGTTTCTAACTGGTCCGGAGCCCTTTTACCGTGGAAAATTATCCAGTTACCTCAAGGGGAGTTAGCAGCACCAACGAATGATATAAATACGACGGTTGCTTTAGCTTTACTCACATCAGTAGCATATTTTTATGCGGGTCTTAGCAAAAAAGGATTAGGGTATTTCAGTAAATACATTCAACCAACTCCAATTCTTTTACCCATTAACATCTTAGAAGATTTTACAAAACCCCTATCGCTTAGTTTTCGACTTTTCGGAAATATATTAGCCGATGAATTAGTAGTTGTTGTTCTTGTTTCTTTAGTACCTTTAGTGGTTCCTATACCTGTCATGTTCCTTGGATTATTTACAAGCGGGATTCAAGCTCTCATTTTTGCCACTTTAGCTGCGGCTTATATAGGTGAATCTATGGAGGGTCATCATTAACTATTTTTTTTTTCAAATATTCATTTTTAGGTTAGCCCAATTATAGAATAGTTGGTTTACGTTATGTAAGAAACACTTGTATATGTGATATTTGATATTGACTAGGTATATATGAGTTAAAGATCTATATAATCTGCCTCGCTACTTTTGTGAATTTCGATTTAGATAAGGATTTGATTAGAAGTTCTTCCTTTTTATCTGTGAATTGGCTGAAAAAAATGATCAAAAAAAGAACAAAGAATTCAAAGAAAAGAATGGTTCACAAAAAATAAATGGCATAAAAAAGTCGGTCGTATATATATATATATATATTATGCATTTTTCAAAATCCCGTGGATACGAACTAATATCAAAGTAATTCTTATGATTCATCTTATGATTCAATAATAGAATTATATTATTTCAATTCAAGTTTTTGGTTATTTTGGCTGGATGAATCTTAGCGATGACTTAATTATAATTAAGTCCTAAGTCATTGGATGATTGTATCATTAACTATTTCTTTATTTTGGTGTGAGGAACTTATCATGAATCCACTGGTTTCTGCTGCTTCGGTTATTGCTGCTGGGTTGGCTGTTGGGCTTGCTTCTATTGGACCTGGGGTTGGTCAAGGTACAGCTGCGGGTCAAGCTGTCGAAGGTATCGCGAGACAACCTGAGGCAGAAGGAAAAATACGAGGTACTTTATTGCTTAGTTTGGCTTTTATGGAAGCTTTAACAATTTATGGCCTGGTTGTAGCATTAGCGCTTTTATTTGCGAATCCTTTTGTTTAATCCTAGAAATCAGAAAATTCTGAATTTTTTTTCGTAGTTTTTTTAATTCTATCAAGATTTAACTCCTACAATTATTCATTGAGACAACAACCCCTTGGGAAGGACTAATTTGAGGATGGGGAATTAGCACATCGATTCGCTTTCTTCCTTCCCCTTATTCTTTTAGTTTAATGGAAACTTTTTTTAAGGAGTGTTGCGCAAAAGGAGGTTTAGATTTTTAAAAATTGACATAAAACTTGGTCTCAAATTCTAGCTTAATTATAATTAAGTCTCATTATTATTATTGAAAATAAAAAATTTTGGAAAATACATTTGATTAAGTAGAATAGGTTTTTGATTCTGTTTACAAATATCCAAATAGGTAAATTAAATTATAAATTATTAAACGAAATTTTATTTTTATTGAAAAAAAAAAAAGAATAAAAAAAAAAAAAGGACAGAGTCCTTTTTTATAGTTTAGCTAGAAGAGGAGATTATATGGAAAATTTAACCGATTCTTTCGTTTACTTGGGTCACTGGCCATCCGCCGGGAGTTTCGGGTTTAATACCGATATTTTAGCAACAAATCCAATAAATCTAAGTGTAGTCTTT